TGGATTTTCAGTTTATGGGAGGTAGTATGGGATCTGTAGTAGGTGAGAAAATAACCCGTTTGATCGAGTATGCTATTAATCGATCTCTACCTGTCATTATTGTGTGTGCTTCTGGAGGAGCACGCATGCAAGAAGGGAGTTTGAGCTTGATGCAAATGGCTAAAATATCTTCTGCTTCATATGATTATCAATCAAATAAAAAGTTATTCTATGTATCAATCCTTACATCTCCTACAACTGGCGGAGTTACAGCAAGTTTTGGTATGTTGGGAGATATCATTATTGCTGAACCTAATGCCTATATTGCGTTTGCGGGCAAAAGAGTAATTGAACAAACATTGAAAAAGACAGTACCTGACGGTTCACAAGAGGCTGAGTATTTATTCGATAAGGGCTTATTCGACCCAATCGTACCACGTAATCTTTTAAAAGGTGTTCTCAGTGAGTTATTTCAACTACAGGGTTTCCTTCCCTTGAATCAAGATTAAAAAAAAAAAATATTTTAATTTAAAATTAAAAAGGGGTTGAAATTCTTCATTTTAAAATGGAAGTATAGCACTAGGTTCAGTTATTTTGATTTGTAGCGAATAAGCATTTAGTTTATTGTAATCAAAAAAACCAAACTAGGAAGATGGTGTTTTCTTTTGGGACATCAGTTATAAGTGTAGTAAGAGTCAGAAGTTTTGGATAATTACTTTTTTACCCGAATCCATTTTTTTATTCTACCCCCCTTCCTGATTAGGAATAAGCATCTTTCTATCGACAAGATAAAAAAGAGTTTCTTTCTCCTTCTGAGAAATCGGGTAAATCAAAAAAAATTTATCCCTACTTTATGACATATTCATATTATAGAACAACGAAAAATATATAAAAAAATATAGAAAAAAAAATAAAATATAAAAACAAATCAAATTCAAATATAGAATATATAATCAAATAATCAAACTAAGAAGAATATAAGAATGAATATAGAATGATAATAAAGAATAATAAGAATATAGAATATAAATTATTTCTATTTACCGAGAACCCCTGTTTTTCACTAGGAATCCCTGTTTTGTTTGTTGGATAAGATTGGTTAAAGTCGCGAATTCATAAAAAATTCTTTTCTTTCAAAACAAACAAAGGTTTTTTGAAAGAAAAGATATAAATAAAATTAAGGATGGGAAAAGAAGAATAAAATTTATGAAAGTGGACTGTCATACATATTCGTGTAGAAAGAGGAATAGGTAAACTTCATTTAGTTCTACATTCCTTGTACTTATTTATTTTTATTATTAAGTACTTTAATATTAAGAATATTAAGATTATATTCATATTTTTTATAATAGGTAGACGTATCATAAGATATCTTTATAATTATAATAGGTAGACGTATCATAAGATATCTTTATAATTATAATAGGTACAAATATGAAATCGAGGTACCCGTTCTATGATAGATTTTAACTTTCCCTCTATTTTGGTTCCTTTAGTGGGCCTAGTCTTTCCGGCAATCGCAATGGCTTCTTTATCTCTTTATGTCCAAAGAAATAAGATTGTCTAAAAATGATGGGACCAAATCTCATCAATTTATTTCAACGCTGGATCATCATACAAATACTTTTTTAGTGTAATATGGTAGGATATATGATATGCGGCCTTTCCGAAAACAAACGGAAAAATTGTTATGTATACTGATGCATAATATATGCATTAATGTATGTATATGCGGTTATAGCTTAATCAATATCAATTAAATTCAAAATGATCAGCAAATATTTTTTTAAAATCTTTGAAATAGAAACTCAATGTATCTAACCAATTATTCCTAATGGTTCATGTCAGAATACTGCTAGTTGATGGAAGTTATTTCGGAATCAAGCAAGAAAAGTCAAATCTATTTGGGTTATTTTCTCAATTCTAATCGAATGCAACTGGATCTAGTATAGTATGAATTGGCGATCAGAACATATATGGATAGAACTTATAACGGGGTCTCGAAAAACAAGTAATTTTTGCTGGGCCTGTATCCTTTTTTTAGGTTCACTAGGATTCTTAGTGGTTGGAACTTCCAGTTATCTTGGTAGGAATCTGATATCCGTATTTCCTTCTCAGGAAATTGTTTTTTTCCCACAAGGGATCGTGATGTCTTTCTATGGGATCGCAGGTCTATTCATTAGTTCTTATTTGTGGTGCACAATTTCATGGAATTTAGGTAGTGGTTATGACCGATTCGATAGAAAAGAAGGGATAATGTGCTTTTTTCGTTGGGGATTCCCTGGAAAAAATCGTCGCATCTTCCTTCGTTTTTTTCTGAAAGATATCCAATCAATCAGAATAGAGGTGGGAGAGGGTCTTTTTACTCGTCGTGTCCTTTATATGGAAATCCGGGGTCAAGGAGCCATTCCCTTGACTCGTACTGATGATAATTTTAATCCACGAGAAATTGAACAAAAAGCTGCCGAATTGGCCTATTTCTTGCGAGTACCAATTGAATGAAATGAACTGAAGAAGAAATCTCAGCATGAGAGAAGAACTTACTAATTATCTTTTTAAGACAACTGCAGCTTCTTAAAAATGTTCATTCCGACAAAGGATGCTATATTCTATTTTACCGTTCCGTTGAGGCAGCAGTTCACATACATTATACATCTCAAATACAAATACAAATAAAAAAACCAGGAGGACGCATAAAGAATAAAAAAAATATAATAATTATTAATTATAAAATTATAATATAATAATAATTTATTAATTTATATATAATATATATTAAGTATTAAGAATTTAAGTATTAATATAAACTATAAACTATTTGTACACCAAAAGTACACCAAAATATACGCATATACATGGCCCCCAGCTTAACTCTTTTATACTAATTAAAGGTCTAATAAGTTTCATTAAGAAGTCTAATCTAAGTTAAGTATAGATTCATCAAATATCTTACCTTCAATGAATGAATTCAGTACAATCAATACAATGGCAAACTTGTGTATAGGGAATTCTACTAGCTACCTATCGAATTTATTGTAGAAATTCCGGGATCTATGATTGGACTATGCAAAATCGAAATACTTTTTCTTGGGTAAAAGAACAGATGACTCGATCCATTTCTTTATCGATCATGATATATGTAATAACTCGAGCATCTATTTCAAATGCATATCCCATTTTTGCGCAGCAGGGTTATGAAAATCCACGAGAAGCGACTGGTCGAATTGTATGTGCCAATTGCCATTTAGCTAATAAGCCCGTGGATATTGAAGTTCCGCAAGCTGTACTTCCTGATACTGTATTTGAAGCAGTTGTTCGAATTCCTTATGATATGCAACTGAAACAAGTTCTTGCTAATGGTAAAAAGGGAGCTTTAAATGTGGGAGCTGTTCTTATTTTACCCGAGGGATTCGAATTAGTCCCCCCCGATCGTATTTCTCCCGAAATGAAAGAAAAGATGGGCAATCTTTCTTTTCAGTCTTATCGTCCTAATAAAAAAAATATTCTTGTGATAGGTCCTGTTCCCGGTCAGAAATATAGTGAAATCGTATTTCCCATTCTTTCTCCCGACCCTGCTACGAAAAAAGACGTTCACTTCTTAAAATATCCTATATATGTAGGTGGGAACAGAGGAAGGGGTCAGATTTATCCTGATGGTAGCAAGAGTAACAATACAGTTTATAATGCTACATCAGCCGGTATAGTAAGCAGAATAGTACGTAAAGAAAAGGGGGGGTATGAAATAACCATAATTGATGCATTAGATGGACGTCAAGTGGTTGATATTATACCTCCAGGACCAGAACTTCTTGTTTCAGAAGGTGAATCCATCAAGCTTGATCAACCATTAACAAGTAATCCAAATGTAGGAGGGTTTGGGCAGGGAGACGCAGAAATAGTGCTTCAAGATCCATTACGAGTCCAAGGCCTTTTGTTCTTCTTGGCATCTGTGATTTTGGCACAAATCTTTTTGGTTCTAAAAAAGAAACAGTTTGAAAAGGTTCAGTTGTACGAAATCAATTTCTAGATCTAGAGATTCCTTAAACTTGTCGATTGATAGAATTATGTATTGTATGATTCAAAAATTATGTAAGCCTTTTACTTTTTTTTATTTTTTTATACTGTTTTTTCTTTTGTGAGATGTCTGAAACTCATTACTTGTATACTATTCCTAATAATAGAAAAAAAGCATACAAAGGAATAGAATACAAGGCAAAGACGGGAAAAATGAAAGTAAAAAAGATTTCTATAAAGTCTTTTTAGTCTTCCTAATCTTATATTCGATACAAGACAACACAAGAAAGGTATTTTTCTTGTGTCGTCTTGTATCGAAAGAATCGTGTTTTTTCTCCTGTTCGCCAAGGATTCTTATCCCTAGTTATCTTTTACAGGTATATCTTAACTTCTTTTTTTTGTTTAGATTCATAACAGTAATGGACAAACAGAAACAAAAAAAGGGGAAGTGAAGGGAGAGTAATTCATTGAACAAATAGAACTTCTTCAATGATTCAATTCACTTCAACTTATAACTTAGTAAAATTATTCAAACAAAAAAAGACTTTTCTTGTTTTGTTCCGACTGAAAAGCGGATTAAATCTTTACGTATATCTAAATACTTCTTTATTATCGCATTACAGTTCTTATTTTATCCCTTTTTTTATTTTCTATATATTTCTATATATAAATATAAAAATAAAATAAAAAATATTTCTTTTTATCATTCGTTTTTTATTTGTTTTTTATTTTTTAGTAAATAAAAGATTTGCAGGATGTTTCATACCGATAAATCCACACGTATTGGATTATTCATAAAATCGATGGATTTCTACTTTGAATCAGTCAATATATTCAATTTTTCAAAAAAATTATAAGAAAAAAGGAATAGAGTGAAACATCAGAGCAAAGGATCCCTTTTGTCATTTCTACGAATAGAGTATTTGTATTATGTTGACTAAGGTTCTATACGTTTTGGAATAGGCCAAAGCCTCGCTCTAAGAGTAAGAACTCGGGGGGTATGGCCC